GCACAAAAAACAAGAAGTGTTCTGTTACTAGCTCAATCAATTTTTAGAAGATATATTAAATTACCTTTATTCATAATAGTTAAGAATATTAGCCGTATTTTATTAAGGCAATCTCCAGAATGGTATGAGGATTTCCAAGATTGGAATAGAGAAATTTATCTAAAGTGCAGCTATAATGGTCTTCAATTCTCCAAAACGGAATTTCCTAAAAATTGGTTAAGAGAAGGTTTTCAGATCAAAATCCTATATCCTTTTCATTTGAAACCTTGGCACAGATCTAAACTACGACTCTCTGATAGCGATCGAAAGCAACAGGATGATTTTGATTCTTGTTTTTTAACAGTTTTGGGAATGGAAACAGAATATCCTTTTGGTCCTCCTCGAAAAACACCTTCCTTTTTTGAACGCATTTTTAAAGATATAGACTATAAAGTCGAAATAAGAAAATTCAATTTTAGAGTTCGAAGAGTTTTTAAAAAAATAACAAAGAAACAAGCAAAAGCTGTTTTATTTGTAAAACAAATAATAAAAGAACTTTTAAAAGGAACAAAAATTCCATTATTTATACCGAAAGAAATATATGAATCAAGTCAAACTCAAACAGAAAATGATTCTATAATCAGTAATAAGATAATTCATGAATCACTTAGTCAAAATCGAGCTACAGGTTGGACAAATTATTTACAGGCAAAAGAAGAAATGAAACATAGAATTGATAGAAGAAATACAATAAGAAATCAAATAGAAATAATGAAAAAAAATAAAAAGAATAATGGAGAATCACCCCCAAAAATTTTGAAACTATTTAAAAGAAAAAATATTGAATTAATAATTCAATTTTGCATTGAAAAAATATACATTGATATCTTTCTATGTATCATTAATATGCGCAGAATCACTCTATACCTTTTTATGGAATCAACAAAAAAAATTGTTGAGAAATACATTGACAATAATAAAAGAAATCAAGAAAGGATTAATAAACCAAAACAAAATCAAATTGACTTTATTTCGCCTATGACTATAAAAAAGATATTTGATAATCTTAGAAATAGTAAGCGAAAGTCACATATTTTTTTTGATTTATCTTACTTGTCACAAAACTATGTATTTTTTAAATTATCACAAACCCAAGCAATTAACTTCAATAAGTTAAGATCTATTCTTCAATATAATGCACCGTCTTTTTTTCTTAAGAATGAAATAAAGGATTTTTTTGGAAGACAAGGAATATTTGATTCTGAAATAAGACATAAGAAACTTCCAAATTATGGAATGAATCCATGGAAAAACTGGTTAAGAGGTCATTATCAATACGATTTATCTCAGATTACATGGTCTAGATTAGTCCCCCAAAAATGGCGAAATGGGATAAATAAATGCCATACCTCTCAAAATAATGATTTAAATAAATGGTATTCCTATGAAAAAGATGAAAAAGACCCTTTTTTTGATTACAAAAAAAAACAAAATTTGAAAGTCTATTTATTATCAAATAAAGAGGATAATTTTGAAAAAAACTACAGATATGATCTTTTATCATATAAATATATTCATTCTGAAACTAAGAAGAAATCCTGTATTTATAGATCATCATTAGAAAGAAATAAGAAGCAAGAAAATTCCACCAGAAATAAAAAAAACTTTTTTAACATACTCAAGAATATTCCTATCAAGAATTATCTAGGAAAAAGTGATATTATATATATGGAAAAAAATACGGATAGAAAATATTTGGGGTGGAAATTTACTACAAAAATTCAGGTTGAACCTAATAAGGACCAAATAAAGGATCAATTTCATATTTTTTATCTTCCAATTGATTCAAATTGCGAAATCAATTACAAAAGGGTCTTTTTTGATTGGATGGAAATGTCTTTTGATTGGATGGGAATGAATGAAAAATTCTTAATTTTAAATGACCTCATATCGAATCCGAAAGTTTTTTTCTTTCCAGAGTTTGTGATACTATATCATAAATATAAAGAGAAACCTTGGTTTATCCCAAGCAACTTACTTTTTTTTAATTTGAATATAAAACCCAATTTTAGTGAAAATCAAAATATCAAGGCAAAGCAAGAGCAGGATGATAATTTTTTCAATTTTAGCCCAGCAAATTCAAAACAATATTTTGAATTAAAGAAGCAAAACTATATTGAAGAATATTTTTTAGAATCGATTGAAAAACTAAAAATATTCCTTAAAGGAGATTTTCCTTTGCAATTAAGATGGACTGGACGTTTGAATCAATTGAATCAAAAAATGATGAATAATATCCAGATATATGGTCTCCTGGTTAGCCTCATAAATGTAAGAAAAATTACTATATCCTATATTCAAAGAAAAGAAATTAATCTGGATATAATGAGGAGGCGTTTAACTCTTACACAATTAACGAAAAAGGGAATATTAATTATGGAACCTGCCCGTCTATCTGTAAAAAATGACGGACAGTTTTTTATGTATCAAATAATAGGTATTTCATTGGTTCATAAAAGTA